AGTATTAGTCATTATAAATGAATTTTCGAGAATTTGACTCCGTACCACCGAAGGGTTCATTCGCACGCTTGAAAGATAGCCCAAAAATTCCATGGAATGGTTGGCTAATTGGTTGATAGAAATCTTTCTTGGATGAAACCACAGCGAAAAATGCCATTGCCAAAAATTGACAAGGTACCATTTCCATTTATTCATGAAAAGAGACATTCCCTTGGAAGCCAGAATAGATTTTCTTTGATATCTAATATAATGTATGCAAGGTTCCTTGACCAACCAGAGATTCACCTGAAAATCCGTAACCTTAACAAAGACGTTCACAAGGCGTTGCATTTTTCGATAGAAATGGATTCGTTCAAGAAAAAGTTCAGAAGATGTTAATCGTAAATGAAAGGATTGGCTACGTATAAAGACGAAAATGGATTCATATTCATATACATGAGAATTATATAAGAATAATAAAAATCTTGGATATCTTTTTGTTTTTGAAAAAGAAGAACTTATTATTTCAAATACTTCAAAGATATCACGATCTCTCTTTGGAGTATTCGAATTATAATACTTGTTGAGAAATAATCGTAATAAATGCAAAGAAGAGGGGTCTTTTACCCAATAGCGAATAGCTTGAACCAAGATTTCCACATGGATAGGGTGGGGTATTCGTATATCTAAGACAAAATGTAAATGTGAGAAATTGTCCTCTAAAAAGGGAAATATTGAATGAATTGATCGTAAATTCTGAGATTTGAGTTTATTTTTCCCTTCTAGACAAGATATTAATCGTAGATAAAATGGAATTTCTACAATAAAAGAAAACCCCTCTGATATGATTCGAGAATACAAATTATTGTTGCGCACGCAAAATAGATTTTGGTTCAAATCAGTAGGAGAAATAAGAAAATGATTCTGTTGATACATTCGAGTAATTAGACGTTTCACAATCAGTAAACTGGATTTATTGTCATAACCCGGATTTTCCGACAACATGGATCTACTGAAACCACGATCATGAGCAAATGCATAAATAGACTCCTGAAAGATAAGTGGATATAGGAAGTCGTGTTGTTGGGATCTCTCTGGCTGTAAATAGCTTTTGATTTCCTCCATTTTAAATTCGATTTGAATCAAAGGTAGAATATTTTTTTGGGGGTTTATCAAATGATACATAGTGCGATACAGTCAAAACAAGATATGCTATTAGGAATAGATCCCTTGGAGACAGGTAAATTTATCAACAGATTCTCTAACTTACATTAAGTTCATTTAATTCGTGTATCTTATCCGATGGTTAGAAATCTTTTATTTTGTTAAACCTAATCGCTCTTTTGATTTCGGAAAAAAAAAATTATCAATATACTGCTTCTTTTACACACGGATCCTCATTCCATGATATGGAATATAGAATACCAATAGTTAGGATTCATTACAAAAATATAGAATCCCCTGATGGAGGGGAGAAGTCCTTTCCCTATCAGGCACTAATCTATTTTTAACGTCTAATTAGATCAGGAAATTATTCAAATTAAGAACAGAAGCTGGTTGCTTTTTCTTTCGTATACTTAATTGAAGCCATAGGGCCGCTATCCATTTATTAATTCGACCCAACTTGCATTTTTTCGTTCCAAGAATTCGAACAAGGTTTTGTAACGAGCCGATAAGAATGAAATATCCTCAGAACTCTCTATTGATACGACATGCTATTTTTTCCATTTATTCCTTTTCAGGATTAGTCGTGGTCTTCCAAACCTGACCAACGGTCTGGACGAATTACTAAGTTCATCCAAATGTGTAAAAGATTCAAGCCGCACTTAAAAGCCGAGTACTCTACCATTGAGTTAGCAACCCGAAGAAAATATAGATAAAAGAAAAAAAGTCATACAAAATTGTAAAAAAAAATAGAGCACCTCTTATGATGTTATCTATCCTTTTTCAAAAAAAAAACTTCTTGTAGCAAAGAAAGCATCTTTTACATTTAATAAGGTAAATTTACAAACCTATGGGACGGAAATAAATAGACCCAGTTCACTTATCACGATGAATTATATTTGTTCGATACACTGTTGTCAATATAAATGTTGATAAAAGAATACAGTGGAAAAAACAAAAGAAATTGCATTGAAATCATTTTTAGAATTCTTTTCAATTTAACAATACAATAAAATAATATTCAAAATTGTCTTGGATTAACACTAGATATCTAGATATCTAATCTACATAAATGGAAAAAGTATCAATGGAAGAATTTAAAAACAATATAAGATATTTTGGCCTATTCGGTCTATAATGTATTGCATCAATTTAAGTGGAATAAGCAAAGAGGATTCTTTGTTCTTTAGTCGAGTTCCAACGAAAACCACACAATTAGCGGAAATGTCCGAGTTTTCTAAGATAAATAAACTAAAGTTTTGTCGTTCTAGACCGCCAGATTCAACGTAAACAAATGATAAATAGATACAAATACAGCAGAAATACCAAGGGGGGGGGGTAGCAACTTGTATATAACTTTGTATAATTTTTGTCTACTTGTTTTTCCCCCCCTTGGTATTTCTTAATGGAATTTCAGTTAATTAGACGGAAGTTCCTTAAAAATTTCCGCTTTGGTTAAAAGATTCTGAACAGTTCCTGTGGGTTGAGCACCTTTCTCAAGGAAATATAGAATAAGAGGAACATTTAAATAAGTTTGATTCTTCATTGGATGATAAAAGCCAACTTTTCTAAGATCTTTTCCTTCTCTTCGAGATCGAACATCAATTGCAACGATTCGATAGACGGCTCATTGGGATAGATGTAGATGAACAATACCCCCCCCCCTAGAAACGTATACGAAGTTTTCTCCTCGTACGGCTCGAGAAAAAACAATTTGATTCGAAGTTTTATCTATATGTGCAATTCTAATAAATTAAATGAGAAATAGACATTCCGTTTTTTTCTTACTGGAAAATAAATCATTCGTACTCATAACTCAAGTTGGGTAACTCTCAACTAGCTCAAAGGAAAAATCTTTAGTCAATTTCATTTCTTGAGTGGTCTTTACCCCGCTTTCTGTGTCTCGTTTAAAATTATATTTGGCTTATTTTTAAGTATGATCCAGTTATTGAGACTATCGAGACAATTAAAAGGGTCTTTCCTTGTTCTTAGATCCTTTATCCTTATTTTAAATCATTGGGTTTAGACATTACTTCGGCACTTCTTAATCCTTTCAAAATGGCAGCAACATACCCTTTTTTGATTTCTTTGTAGCAAAGATTCCTATGGACAATAGATTCCCGCATGATACACTTTGAATCAAAAAAGTTTCATCAATCCAAACAAGTTTTGCTTTTGTTTTGAATTGTAAACTTTCTCCATATGGAAGATACATTTACGAAGTTGTTCCAATTGATTGATTGACATTAACCCTAGATCCTTGCCCCCGAGAAATGAATGAATCCTTTCTACTCGAGCTCCACCGTGGACTATTTATAACCCAACAAAAACCAAAGGTTTCAGGTATAACAGACCAAACAATGTCGAGTGAAGAGCACCCTCATTTCTAGATAAATTGAAAATGGTGGATGGAAAAATCCACAACGGATCGTGTCCTTCAAGTCGCACGTTGCTTTCTACCACATCGTTTCAAACGAAGTTTTAACATAACATTCCTCGAATTTGGAACCGGTATGGAATTGATTCAATTATGGAATCGTGAATAGTCATTGGTTCAGCTGTACATAGACATCGCAATCTAGACTCTTGCTTCTATATATAATTCGAATATGCGGAAGGATTTTTCTGAAGAAGTCTTAGCAATACGGCATTTGTAACATACATAAAAAATATTAACTAGATTCAATACCTAGTTGAGTTCCAAAGATTCCACTTACAAGGAATCATGAAAAATATTTTTTAAAAAAATTTCTAATTGAAATTGAAAAAGCTTTCTTATCGTTTTTTAATTTGATTTAATTTGAATAAAATTGGACAATAAAAGATCTTCGTAGGATTTCTTTTTGAATGGACTCAGCACCTATTTAATTATAAATAGATAAAAAAAAAAAAGAAGAAAGAAATTAAATTTTTTGACTAGAGACAAACACGAAATACCTAACTAAAGGCAGATTAACAAAGTCAAAAACGGGTTCCATAACACATTTATATATGATCTCGAACTTGATCATTTGTTAATGAGATTCGAAGAGACACAGATATTGAAATTAATATGGATTAACCCTTCCCTACTTCTTTTTAGGGCAATAGTGTAGGATAAAAAAAATGCATATACGCTGGGACGGAAGGATTCGAACCTCCGAATAGCGGGACCAAAACCCGTTGCCTTACCACTTGGCCACGCCCCATTTCGATTTATAATCTATAATACTCATTAATAATATTGGTATTGGTTTTTTGTCAACCCCAGCCCAAATATCTAACTATTTATAGAAGAAATTGGTACTAGGATTTTGATAAATCTAGATATAGAATTCAACTCAATTTATTGATCATTACATAGAATTGAATTAAGATATTGTATGAAAGTATGATTTCTTCTATTCTCCTTTGAGAATTGAAGGATTTTTGATTGGGTGGGTTCAAAGAAAAAAGGAGTTTACCTTGCGTACCTTCTTCCCCTTTCGGTATATCAAAAACTCAATCAAAATGCAATTATCTCCAAGAACAAAATGTCTGTTATGCTTAATATAGTTAGTTTGATCTGTATTTCTATAAATTCTGCCCTTTATTCGAGTAGTTTTTTCGTCGGCAAATTGCCAGAAGCCTATGCTTTTTTGAATCCAATCGTAGATGTTATGCCAGTCATACCTGTGCTTTTTTTTCTCTTAGCTTTTGTTTGGCAAGCTGCTGTAAGTTTTCGATGAGATCAATATGCTAACCTAATTTCTTCGAACAAAAAGTCTAAATCAAATTAGAGAAGAAGAAGTTTTAGAGTAGCAACCTTCGATTCGCACACTGAAATTCTTAGATAGTCGCCAGAAATTTGGCTTACCCCCATTTCTTCGTTTTTGACC